TTCATTTTACCAAGTTCAATGTTAGCCAGATTAGTCAACATTTATATGTTTCGATGCAACAACAAGGTGTTATTTGTAACAAGTAGTTTTGTTGGTTGGTTAATTGGTCACATTTTATTCATGAAATGGGTTGGATTGGTATTAGTCTGGATACAGCAAAATCATTCTATTAGATCTAATAAGTACCTTGTGTCAGAATTGAGAAATTCTATGGCTCGAATCTTTAGTATTCTCTTCTTTATTACCTGTGTCTACTATTTAGGCAGAATGCCGTCACCTATTTTTACTAAGAAACTGAAAGAAACCCCAGAAACGAACGAAAGTGAGGAAGAAACAGATGTAGAAATAGAAAAAACTTCCGAAACGAAGGAGACTAAACAGGAAGAAGAGGGATTCACCGAAGAAGATCCTTCTCCTTCCCTTTTTTCGGAAGAAAAGGAGGATCCGGGCAAAATCAAAATCGATGAAACGGAAAAGATCCGAGTGAATGGAAAGGACAAAACAAAGGATGAATTCCACTTGCACTTAAAAGAAGCATGTTATAAAAATAGACCAACTTCTTATTCTGGGAATCAAGATATTTCGAAGTTCGAAATACTTCAAGAAGAAAATAAAAACCTATTCTGGTTTGAAAAACCCCTTCTTTTTCTTCTTTTCGACTATAAACGTTGGAATCGTCCAACGCGATATATAAAAAACAATTGGTTTGAAAATGCGGTAAGAAATGAAATGTCACAATATTTTTTTTATACATGTCAAAATGATGGAAAACAAAGAATTTCTTTTACATATCCACCTAGTTTATCAATTTTCTGTGAAATGATACAAAGAAAGATTTCTTTGGCTACAACAGAAAAATTCTTATATAATGATGAACTATCCAATTATTGGATTTATACGAATGAACAAAAAAAAAACAGCTTAAGCAATGAATTTGCTAAGAGAATTACAGTTCTAGACAAGGGACTTTTTTATAGAGATGTACTCGATAAAAAAACTAGATTATGCAATAATAAAAAAATGGATATATAGAATAAATACCAAAAAAGATACGAAGAGATTCGTCCACCTCCTACATATTTTATACCTTCACCTACAAAAAAGCTTGTAACACCAAAAGCGTTTGGAATTCCATCAATTATTCGTCTATCAAAAAACGAAATTAGTTCAGACAAACCTCTCACACCCTTAATTAAGAATGTTGCGTAAAAAACATCTATATAACCACGGTTAGCAGACCAATTATATATAATAGTTATTATATTGTCCCTAAAAATTCTCTTTTGACCTCTTTTATCAAATGAATTAATTAAGTCAAAACTTTTGAACGATGAATAAACAGGTTTATAAAAAAAGAAAGCTATAAATATTCCAAAAGAAGCTAGACTAAACGAAAAAGTTGCATTTATCACAAATTCATACCAGTCTATAGAATTATTCGAATTGGAATGTAAAAGATTTATAGATGGAGTTAACCATTTAGTTAATATATCCAAATCCACTCCTTCTTGATTGAATGGAATTCCTATAAATCCAATGAATAAAGTAAACAGAATCAATACAATCAGAGGAAATAACATAGTATTATCTGATTCATTAGGATATGCAGAAATATTCTTATTGTCAAAATCGCGAATAGTAATAAAAGAGCGCAACATTTTGCTTAAATTTTGATTAATTTTATATTTTTTTTTCGAAAAAAAAGAAGCCCTTTCCTTATTATTCATTATTAATAAGGTTAATAAAGGAAATTTTTGATTAATACTTTTCAAACCCTTTTTACCCCATAAAGATATTGAATAAAACGAACTACTTTTTTTTCCACTGTAATTTTTTTAAAAAAGGTTTAAATGTCCTTCAAATGTAAGTAAATATATTCTAAACATATAAAATGCGGTTAATCCAGCTGTGAAATAAGCTATTATTGCAAAAATGGGCGAATACACCAAACTATCATTAAGAATTTCATCTTTCGACCAAAAACAAGCAAGAGGCGGAATACCACAAAGAGAAAGTGTACCTATTAAAAAAGAAGTTTTTGTAATTGGTACATGTTTTGTTAACCCCCCCATAAGAACCATATTCTGGCTTTTCTCCGGAGAATATCCAACAACAGTTTCCATTGAATGAATAAGAGATCCCGATCCTAAAAACAACAAGGCTTTTGAATAAGCATGAGTAATCAAATGAAATAAAGCAGCTCGATAAGAACCCATACCTAGAGCTAACATCATATAACCCAATTGAGACATTGTAGAATAAGCTAAACTTTTCTTAATATCTTTTTGAGCAAGAGCTAAGGTCGCTCCTAATAATACTGTTATTATACCTATAAAAGATATTACCAACATTATGGAAGGTATAACTATGAAAAGAGGCAGGAGTCGAGCAACTAGAAAAATACCTGCTGCTACCATAGTAGCAGCATGGATGAGAGCTGAAATAGGAGTAGGCCCCTCCATAGCATCAGGCAACCATACATGAAGGGGAAATTGGGCCGATTTAGCAACTGCACCGGCAAATAACAAGAAAGAACATAAAATACAAAAAAAGGAATTGAACTCGTTATTATTAATTAAATTCTTGAATATTTCAAACAAATCCCGAAACTCGAAACTACCTGTTATCCAATAAAGACCCAAGATTCCTAATAATAAGCCAAAATCTCCTACACGATTAGTCACAAACGCTTTTTGACAAGCATTTGCGGCAATAGGTCTTGTGAACCAAAAACCTATTAATAGATACGAACACATTCCTACTAATTCCCAAAAAATATAAATTTGTATCAAATTCGAACTAGTAACTAATCCCAGCATGGAAGTATTGAAAAAACTCATATACGCAAAAAATCTCAAATAACCCTGATCATGAGACATATAATTATCACTATAAATAAGAACCAGAATTGCAACAGTAGTGATTAACATTGACATAATAGAAGTAAGTGGATCGATCAAGTAGCCAAATTCGAAAGAAAAATCATTATTAATGGTCCAAGACCATACATATTGATAAATCGAATTACTATTTATTTGGTGAATAGCTAGTTTCATCGCAAAAAGCAGAACTATACTTAACAACGAAATACTAGAAAAAGCCCATATACGCCGAAGATTTTTTGTTGCCATCGGAAAAAACAAAAGTCCAGCTCCGATTAACAAAGGAACTGGGAGTGGAAGGAAGGGTATGATCCATGCATATTGGTATATATGTTCCATAATAGAATAAAAATTTTTTATATTTAATGAATTTAAAATTTTTTGTTTATTGACTTTCAATTTTCTATTCTATATTAAATATTGATGTTGAGCATTTTTTTAATATTCAAATCACGAAGTTATAATTGGTCAAATAACCTATTTATTAGTGAAAGTTAATACTTAATTATTAAGTGAAGGAGGAAGATAAAAGAAATTTCATTTTTATTTCCATTAAAATTCTTTCCAATACATATTTAAGACTTAAAGGATCCAATTTCGACTCAAAAAACTATGAATCATAAGATCTACTAAAGATTGAAGAAAGTCAATAAAGTCAATAATGAGAAAAAAAGAATTCAATATTAGAATTAAATAATTCTATAGCTTATTCCGAATCATTAACTGATTTTATACAAAATCATTTGATTATCTTCTATTCCAAACAAAAATATAGAACAAAATTCGATTTTATTAATTATCTTTTTTTTATAGAAAAGGATATTTGTGACTTTACTTTGTAGTTTCTATAACATAGAATAAAAAAATTCCTAAAATCATGGATCTTTTAAACAAATTCATTTATTGGGATCATTGCAATTTGAAAAAAAAAAATGAAAGTTTTCAATTAAGATCTAATTTAAGGGTTGGTTTCGTAAAGTTTTGAATGTGATTTATTACAGATATGTAAATTAAATACAACACATCAAAAAGAAACCGAAGTAGAACTCGAAATTATTAGTCATTATATATATAATTTTGCTTAATTTTACTCAATTTCATACGAATTTTTTGTTATTTTATGGACATTCTATGAAGGATAATTTTGTGTTTCTCTTAATAGACTATTTTCCATTATTTCTAGCTTTCTAATTTATAGTTATGCTTTTCGATTTTTTCTTTTAGTAAATAAGATAAGGTATCACATAGAAGCTAAATACATAGATAATGAATAGAAACCAAAGATTCGTTTGAACAATAAATGTCTTTCACATCCAACTGTAACACTGAATAATCAATTCAATTTGAAATGGCAGTTCCAAAAAAACGTACTTCGGTTTACAAAAAGCGTATTCGTAAAAATATTTGGAAAAAAAAGGGATATTGGGCAGCATTAAAAGCCTTTTCCTTAGCAAAATCAATTTTTACCGGTAATTCTAAAAGTTTTTTGTACGAAAAATAAGTAATCAAACCTCGGAATAAGCGAAATCAACCTGACTAAAAAAAATGGTATAACAAATAAAAAATAGAGAAAATAAAGGATAAGGATTTAGATAGGTTTGCATTTATTAATTAAATGTTTCGAACTATATAAAATTGTAACCTTTTTCTTCGGAGATGGAGACTAAGAACTCTTATGCCAACCCTAACATAGTACTTTTGTTTTTGTTTGAAAACTATATATATATCTATAATATAGTTTTCAAACACTTGCTTTTTAGTCTATATACAATAAAATATGAAAAGTTTTTCTATCTTTATAAATTGTAAATTTTGTACAAAAAGAGCAAATCTAAAAAGGGTAAACTTTAACTTACGGAAGTATTCTTTCTCGGAATTGTTTTAGTATATATTCGTCTGTTTCAAATCAATCAAAAAATACCTTTACTAAAGTTGTAGTATACGTGAATTTTTGTTTGTTTTGGAAATAAGTTTCAATAGAGATCAAAACTTTTTTTATATGACATATCTGGTTCAATACTTAACAAAAAAAAATTCTACCCATTCATTTTTTTTTTGAATAAAAAAACTATCTATTTACAGATTACAGAAAAGAAAAACTTTCGATGTCGTGTTGAA